TTCGATACTAATCTTACTCTAGAAAAATAAAAAAGAAAATTTCAAGCAAAAAAAAGACTCTTAATGCTCCGGGCGAAAAGATGAAATCTTGGATTTTTGCGCATATCCCAATCCTTATTGATTATCTCATCACAGTTAAAATTTTCTTTTTTATTTTTACTTTTTTTTATAAGTTCATTGAAGAAGTTTTATTTGCTCAGTAAGTTACTCCCACCCCCTTTTTTGTTTGTCCACTACTTCTTATGAATCGAAACAAACGAGTTCCGATAGAACTGGAAAATCAAATAAATAGTAATCTTTGACGAACAGGATCAATAATCATTATTATTTCCACACAAGAAAAGGAATTTTCCACCCCTTTCTTGTGTGGAAGATTAGGAAGACGAGTAATCCCTCCTAGAATCATTTGTTCCTTTCATTTATCCGCGTGTATTCTCCTCCTACTTATGCCTATTATCTATTAGAATTCGATTCTATTAGGTACAAAAAAACTATTGATGCATTACATGGCATTTACAATCTGCCAATGGGAGGCCTAGCATAGTCACAACACTCCCATTTTGATTGAAAAAAAGAAGGGGGGATCAAGTAGTCTTCTTCACAATATACATACTATTGCTAGGAATGGGATACAAGCAATTTCCGGCATCTCGCAGAAAAACAGTATAAACAAAGCAAGCAAAACATTTTCCATGATTTTTTTGAATCATACATAATTGCATCGATCACAACAATTCGGCTCTTTTTACCAGCTTGATGAATCCGTGGATCTAGAAATTCATTTCGGACAATTGAACCTTCTCAAACTGTTTCTTTTTTAGAACCAAAAAGATTTGTGCCAGAATAACAGATGCCAAGAAGAACAACAAACCTTGGACACGTAATGGATCTTGAAGTACTATTTCTGCATCTCCCTGACCAAATCCACCCACATTGGGATTACTTGTTAATGGTTGATCAAGCTTGATAGATTCACCCTCTGAAACAAGAAGTTCTGGTCCTGGAGGTATAATATCAACCACTTGGTGTCCATCCGATGCGTCAGCTATGGTTATTTCATACCCCCCTTTTTCTTTACGTACTATTCTGCTTACTATACCTGCTGCTGTAGCATTATAGACTGTATTGTTACTCTTGTTCCCATCGGGATAAATCTGACCTCTTCCCCTGTTCCCACCTACATATATGGGATACTTTAAGAAGTGAACGTCTTTCTTAGTATCAGGGTCCGGGGAAAGAATGGGAAAGACGATTTCACTATATTTCTGACCAGGAACAGGACCTACCACAAGAATATTTCTTTTAGTGGGGCGATAACTCTGAAAAGACAGATTGCCTATCTTTTCTTTCATCTCGGGAGAAATACGATCGGGGGGAGCTAATTCGAATCCCTCGGGTAAAATAAGAACAGCCCCCACATTCAAAGCCCCCTTTTTCCCATTAGCAAGAACTTGTTTCAGTTGCATATCATAAGGGATTCTAACAACTGCTTCAAATACAGTATCAGGAAGCACAGCTTGTGGAACCTCAATATCCACGGGCTTATTAGCTAAATGGCAATTGGCGCATACAATACGCCCAGTTGCTTCTCGTGGATTTTCATAACCCTGCTGCGCAAAAATGGGATATGCATTTGAAATAGATGTCCGAGTTATGACATATATCATGATCGATACGGAAATGAATCGAGTCATCTGTTCCTTTACCCAAGAAAAGGTATTTCTATTTTGCATGGTCCAATTATTGATCCCGGAAATTTCTACAATAAATTAGGTAGGTAGCTAGTATAGTTCCCTATCCACGATTCTGCCATTGTACTGGAGGGGGAATCCCTTAGACGGGTAGAAGTATAAAGAGTGAGTCAGATTAAAAATGGTTTGTTTATGTACGAAGTAACATTCGGATTTGATTGATATCGGCAGATCAAATGAGTTCTTCATTCATTCATTGAATGATAAACCACTACAAGTGAAGGAGATACACGATTTAAATAATGGAAGATCCAATATTTCAAAATTGTATCTAGAATGACTGGAAAAGTGGAAACAAGACCAGATATAATTTGATTGTTATGAGCAAATCCAAAATCTTTGTAGACCGAACCAATCATTAGTTCCCAACCATGGGGCGAGTGGAATCCGATACATAAATCAGTTAATAAAAGAATAGAAAAAGCTTTTATTGTGTCGCTTAAGTTATAGAGGAATTCCTGAACCCAAGAATTAAGAATGACAAGTTCTTCATTACCCAGAATAGAATAACCACTTAGAATAGCAAAACAGATTATATTTGTCGAGAAATGCAAAATTATATGGATATGATCTTCATTGTGCATTTTGACCAATTGTATTGTTTCTTTGTGGATTCCTATACGAAGCTTTTGTATCTGTGTCTCCGGGTACTCCTTTATCATTTCGTCCAACAGGAATAGTTGTTCTAATTCTATGAATCTTTCTAGAACGTTCTTCTCTTGAATATCATTCAAAAAAGTTTCGGATTGCCTTGTATTCCACCAATTAGTAACTAAAGGTTCCAGACTTTTATTAAATGAGAGAGAGATCCACCAGGGCAAAAAGACTATAGATGCAAGATATGGGAGGGGAGTCAATGCTTTCTTTTTTGGCACTTTTAATCTGTTCTGTAAATTGTTAATGAAACTGCTTCATTCACCGACTCTATCTGATCCGATATTTCTATGAAGCATGAGTTCTATAACAAGGTATGGAACCTATGGATCGGATCTATTCCTTCTTTTTTTTTTTGAATTGTTTAGTCCTTGGATCTAGAAAGAATATAGAAATAGAATAAAGGTCCGTTTCGAATGAAGAAATAATCAAGTTCCCAGATATCTCAATTGGTCAAATTCGAACCAATTGTATCTTCATTTGTTCCTTTCGATGAATGCCCGAAAAACCACTTGAAGTAATGAATATTATTCGGATTTCGAGACGAAAGAACTCCCCCTGGATCAATCAATTATTTCGAAATGTTTCACTGGCTACCCACAACCCAGGAATAATTGAGGGGATATTTCTGAAGAATATTGATGATGAAATCCGAAATGGGTGGCAAAACAAGAGAGAAATTGAATAGTTATGAGAGATCCAATCGTTTGGTCATCAAGGAGCAAAAGAAAGGATAAAAAAAAAGAAACATCGATTGACGAAAGAGAGATAATTTACGAGATACGATCCATCTGTATCTAACGTATCAATTCAAAATATTGGTCCTAAAAAGATGAATTCTGTACTGTATTCCGAAATGTTCTGATATGTGTGATGAATACATACTTATTAGATTTGTTACTAGTATGAAAGAATTGAGTTTAGTTCCATATGTAAAAAAAAGAGTTTTGGTGGATAAAAATAGCTTCTTATTATGGTTGTTCCGTATTCGTCCGCCTGCTTTATTCTATGGGCCACAACACAACGGTATTACCAACGGAACGGGGGAAATAGAATCGAACATGTTTTGCTCGAATAAACGTTCCGAAGAAACTTCAGTTATATTAAAAAGGGGATTCCTGAGTTCCTTCCCTCATGCGGAGAAAGCATTCATTCTTCAGTTCATTTCAAAATACTTCAATTGGTACGCGCAAGAAATAGGCCGATTCAGCAGCTTTTTGTTCAATTTCTCGTGGAGTAAAATTCTCATCGGTACGAGTCAAGGGAATGGCTCCCTGGCCTCTGATTTCCATATAAAGGACACGACGAGGATAAAGACCCTCTTTAACTTCCATTCTGATTGACTGGATATCTCTCATAAGGAATCGAAGGAAGATGCGACGATTTATTCCAGGAAACCCCCAACGAAAAATACACACTATTCCTTCTTTTCTATCAAAAAGATCATAACCACTACCTACATTCCACGAAATTGTGCACCACAAATAGGAACTAATGAACAGACCAGCGATCCCGTAGAAAGACATCACGATTCCTTGGGGAAAAAAAAGGATTTCCTGAGAGGGAAATACGGATATCAGATTCCTACCAAGATAACTGGAAGTTCCAACCAATAAGAATCCTAGTGAACCTAAAAAAAGGATACAGGCCCAGCAGAAATTACTTGTTTTTCGAGACCCCGTTATAAGTTCTATCCATATACGTTCGGATTGCCAGTTCATACTCGATCCAGTTGCATTCTATTGGAATTGAGAGAATAGAATAAGCCAAATGAATTTGACTTTACTTTTTTTTTGTTTTGATCCCGAAGTAACTCTCATCAACTAGCACTATTATGATGTAAACCATTAGGAGTAATTCATCAAATTGGTTAGATATAAAATAATAACATCCCCTTCATATGATCCCACTATGTATATCTACATACATATAGATACATTGACTTTCTATTTCAGATATTCGCTGATCTATTTGAAAACAAAAACAGCTATACCCACATACAATATACATGCATTTATCCATATATCATGGATCTGCATGCATAACAATAACAGCTTTTTTATTTGTGCTCGGAGGGAGTCACATGTCGTACCGTACCCTATTCCACTAAAAGATATCTGTATTATGATCCAAGTCCAAGTGTTAAAATAAATTGATGAGATTTGATCCCATCGGATCTAAACAATCTTGTTTTTTTGAACATGAAGAGATAAAGAAGCCATTGCAATTGCCGGAAATACTAGGCCCACTAAAGGCACAAAAATAGAGGGTAAATTGAAATCTGTCATAGAATAGGTGCCTCGATTTAATATTTGTACTTATTATAAATTTGTACTTGTTAGAAATATATCTTATGATAAGTATATTTATTATAAGTATATAATAAGTGCAAGGAATGTAGAACTAAATAAGTGTACCTATTCATCTTTCTACACAAAATATATGTATGATAATCCGCTTTTTTATTCTTGTTCTCCCGTCCCTATCTTATAATAAAGAGTTTCTTACGAGTTCCCTAAGGATTCGTTAGAATACGATCCAACAGGGATTCATAGTAAAAAAAAGGAGGTTCTCGGGAGATATAGATATAGAAATATGCAACATTTCTATTATAGATTTTCATTATTCTATATATTAATACGTAAGAAGGAAGGGAACATGAAATTCTTTTCATTTTCCCAATTCTATTCCGCAGAAAGAAGAATTCACTCTTTTCTCCTCTTTATTTTATAGAGGGTTCCTGATTTCTAATCATCAATAGGGGTAGGATAAAAAATCTGGAGAAAATCAAAATCAAAAAAGTAATTATCCGAAACTTCTGATTCTGACTATAGAACTTATGTCACCAAAGAAAACCCCATTCTTCTTATTTGGACTTTGATTGCGATGAACTAAAGTTCGCTACAAATAACTGAGCCTAGTACTAGTGCTCTACTTTAATTTTGAGTCAAGGGAAAGAAACCGTGTAGCTGAAATAACTCACTCAGAACACCTTTTAAAGGGTTACGTGGTACGATTGGATCAAATAAGCCCTTATGGAATAAATATTCAGCCGCTTGTGAACCCTCGGGTACTGTCTTATTCAATGTTTGTTCAATTACTCTTTTACCCGCAAATGCAATGTAGGCATTGGGTTCAGCAATAATGATATCTCCCAACATACCAAAACTGGCTGTCACTCCACCGGTTGTAGGAGATGTAAGGATTGATACATAGAATAACTTTTTATTTGATTGATAATCATATAAAGCGGAAGATATTTTAGCCATTTGCATCAAGCTCAAACTTCCCTCTTGCATGCGTGCTCCTCCAGAAGCACACACCATAATAACAGGTAAAGATCTATTAGTAGCATACTCGATCAAACGGGTGATTTTCTCGCCTACTACGGATCCCATACTACCTCCCATGAACTCAAAATCCATAACCCCCATTGCTATGGGAATACCGTTTAGTTGACCTATGCCTGTTTGAACAGCCTCAGTTAAACCTGTCTTTCTTTGATACGAATCGATACGATCTCTATAAGGCTCCTCTTCCGAGTGAAATTCAATGGGGTCGATAGAGACCATGTCTTCATCCATAGGATCCCAAGTGTCCGGATCAATCGAAAGTTCGATTCTATCTGAACTACTCATTTTCAAATGATATCCACATTGTTCACAAATATTCATTTTTGACTTAAAAAATTTCTTATAATTTAATCCATAACAATTTTCGCATTGAACCCATAAATGTCTGTATTTTTGATTTATATCGAAATCATTCGATCCTTCTCCTATATCACTGTCATTACCGCCAGTTCTTATATTAGAACTCCCACTATCACTACCACTTATACTTTCACCACTACAAATATAACTATAAATGTAACTATCAATACGGATTTCAGAACGAAGATAACTATCAATGCAACTATTAATGTGATTATTCCAACTATATTTAGTATCATACATGTCACAATCATAGTAGCGATTGTCACTCTTAGACCCATTATTCAGATAACTAGAAAAAGAACTTTCTAGTTCACTCAGAAAAGAACTATCATTGTCAATCTCAAAAATCTGATTTTCAATATCAAAATATACGGAATAACTGTTACCATTACTATCCCTAACTAAAAAAGTTTCATCAGAGATGAAACTCCAAATGTCCCTGACACCTAAAAAATGATCAACATTACTGCAACTATAACTGCCACTATCGCTCCAACTAGGAATGTTTTTATCCGTATCATTTAGAATGGGGTCTTCACTTCCACTGGTATTTCCAATAGGACAGCCAAGACTGTCCATTGATTTACTTAGCCCACACCTGTGTTCTAACTCCTCGTTAGACAATATCGAATTGAACCACCATTTTTCCATAGAGCCTTCCTGCCCCCTATTTGAAAATACAATAGATGAATAGTCATTCGATGAATAATCATTTTACTATTTCATTTCCTATCGGAATAAGCATATAGATCCAATTACTAGGATCATTAACTAATAACGAGTTAGCATTGAAAGAAATGATTCTGGGAATCCGGGGTATCAATTCACTATATATGATGGAACCTTTTCTTCAATTAACGAGGGGTTTCTCCCATGTCATGTACAAATTCTCATCGAAAAGATAAATATTTGCTCCCTCCTATGAAGAATTCATTTTCGTAGAATCTTGTATAATAGAATATTAAGTGCCTATTGCAACACGGAATGAAAGGGACAATATACAGGATGGGTAGAAGGAGTTGTGACCCTTGGCTTGATCTATGGTCCGAAACTACGGGATATAAAATGATCCACCAATCCTAAGGATCCATAGGATTAATTATGGATCCAACAATAGAAGCATTGAGTTGTTTAGTCTTAGATCTTATCGTGTATTTAGATCTTGTATATATATAAATAGGTAAGGTATGTACTGATATATGCAAGATATATGCAAATAGATAGGATCTTCATTCTTTATTCGGCTCAATCCTTTTAGTAAAAGATTGGGCCGAGTTTAATTGCAATTAGGGGAACGAGCGGGAATTACTGGATTACAAGGTATCCACTGCTTTGAATTCGAATTTGATCTCCTTCCATACCTCACAAGCAGCAGCTAG